AAGCATAAAATCTCAAATATCCTTGATCATACGACATATAATTATCACTATAAATAAGAACCATAATTCCAATAGTAGTGATTAATATTGACATAATAGAAGTAAGCGGGTCGATCAAGTAACCGAATTCTAAAGAAAAATCATTATTAATGATCCAAGACCATACATATTGATAGATAGAACTGCCATTTATTTGCTGAATAAACAGATTGATCGAAAAAATCATGACTATACTTAACAAAAAAACACTTTGAAAAGCCCACATACGGCGAAGACTTTTTGTTGCCGACGGAAAAAGAAGAAGTCCCGCTCCTATTAACATAGGAACTGGAAGTGGAAGGAAAGGTATTATCCACGAATATTGATATGTCTGTTCCATAAAAAAGTTTTTTATTCTTAATTGATTGTTTCCGATTTACCGGATCCTACCCCCTTTCAATTTCAAAACAAAAGGGGTCAATAAAAAAATCAAGAGATGTACTAACTTAAAGATATTTTTCGAATTTTATATATTATCTGGGTCTTTCCAAATTAAATATTAAAATAAAGAAGTTACAATTGGGCAAATGATATGACCTACTTGCTCATAAAAAGCGAATTTAGTTAATAACTAAGATTTGTTTATACAAATTTAGTTATTAACTAAAATTTTTCTTAAAATAACGAAAATACAAAATTTCATTATTATTAAATCACTTTATATTCATAAATTAATGATAAAAAATTACACTAAAAAGAAATCTGATATGAATCGATATGAATCATAGGATTAACTAAGGTACAATTTTTGTACAAATCTCGCTTTTTAGTCAGTTTGTTCCAAATCATTAACTAGTTTCAGTATGAAACTGATTGATTAGTTTCCGTTTCAATAAAAAACATTTATAGGAAACGCTATAATATCTAACATTTTATATTTTCTATAAGATTTAAAGATTTATTTTTATATTTATCAAAAAAGGGGGTAAAATAAAATCAAATTTAATAAAAAAATAACGAAGATTTTTTTTAACAAAACGTGTATCTTTTAACGGATTCATTACTTTAATTACTAGTTTGATTCGAATTTTAAAATGGAATTTCGAAGTATTCTTTACTCAAGTTTGACCAATTAATAGAAAAAATTAAAGTTTTCATTAGGCTTTTCATTAGGCAATGGGTTCTTAAAGGGTTCTTAAATCCTTCGGTCTATTTTATGTAGAAAACAAAATTTAATTATATTTTTATAGTAAGATTTTGTATGATTTTCGCATATTTTTTATCTATATATATATATATTTTTTTTTTGTTTTCTCTAGATAATATATATTATATTATCTAATTATTCTCTAGAAAATAACTAGATAATGAATATATTCGTTTTGACCAATAGATGTCTTTCACATCCAACTATAACAACGAGTAACCTCTTAATTTTTAAATGGCAGTTCCAAAAAAACGTACTTCTCTATCAAAAAAGCGTATTCGTAAAAATATTTGGAAAGGGAAGGGATATTGGGCAGCCTTAAAAGCGTTGTCATTAGGTAAATCTCTTTCTACCGGAAACTCAAAAAGTTTTTTTGTGCGACAAAAAAAGTCATAAAATAAAACATTGGAATAATCCGAATATAAAAACAGGCCCATTTCATTCTTAATAGGAAATCAACAAACCTATTGTTTGTGGCTAATCAATATGAACTAGAACTCGCTTCGATATTAGGATATGTATAATAATTCTTCGGTTTAGGGGTTAGTAAATTATAAAAAGCTTTTGAAAAAAGAATAAAGACAAGATACAAAACTTGAGCCTTTGTTAGTATATTTTCTTGTTCTGTAGATGGGGGAGTCTTTTTTCCCCATCAACCTGTTTGTCACAATTACAATAATCGACGTTTTTATATATATATATATAAATAATAATATATAAATAAATATAAATATGAATATATATATTGAAGAAGGGTAAAAAAGAGATCTTTAGTTAAAATTAATACATCGTTGAAATTAATTTATTCATTTATTTTAAAAATTTTTTGTGTAACTTTCTGACTTCTTATTTATCTGAATTTCTCTGAATTAATCTATTAGAATATATAAATTTACCATTTATATGTCTCTTTCAACCCAACCGACAAAAGCCTGGAATTTTTTGTCCGAATTAATGTGCAAGTTTTGAGTAATAAATAATAAAAACGGGTCTTATTTTTTGTTCATTGGTAAAATAAATTTTTTAACTTTTAGGAAATAATATAAATGATAAATCTTTTATGAAAAAAAATAAAGAAATTTTTTATAGTTCTATCAATAACTAGAGGGTTGAAGTTTATAGTTTCAATAGTTCGATTCTATTGAATTATAGAAGAGCATAAACTACACCAAAGCACTAAGGTAAATAAAACCCATACCCCGTAATAATGAATAATGAACCTTCAAATTTGTATTTGAACAAAGTTTTATTCATCCATTTTCATTTTGACTAAAAAGATTTCATTTAGTTGACTCCTTAAATATCGACGATTGA